TTTGTTTTTTTGAAGACCCGCTGTAATAATGAGAAAGATTTCTACATATCCGACCAAATCGATCAATAATATCAGAATCTGACAAATCGGCCCAAACTGGTTTACTAATAGGATTCCCCGATACGTTACAAAATTTAGCTTTTGACAATGATCCAATCATAGAAATAATTGGAACTATAGTTTCGAATTTTTTAGTAACAGTATCTATTAAAAAAAAATTCTCTAGCATTTGACTCTTTACCGCTGAAGGATTTATTGGTACACTTGAAAGATAACCCAGAAAATGGAAAGAAAAATGTGAGAATTGGTTTATGTGGATCCTAGAGGGTTGAGACCAAAAGTGAAAATGACATTGGCAAAAATTGACAAAGTAAGATTTCCATTTCTTCATCAGAAGACGAGTCCCTTTTGAAGCCAGAATTGATTTTCCTTGATATCTAACATAATGCATGAAAGGATCCTTGAACAACCATAGGGTTTTCTGAAAATCATTACAACAAAGTACTACGAGATGTTGTTCTATTTTTTCATGGAAATGTGTTCGCTCAAGAAAGGTTCCAGAAGATGTTGATCGTAAATAAGAGGATTGTTTACGGAGAAAAACTAATATGGATTCGCATTCAACTACATAAGAATTATATAGGAACAAAAATAGTCTTGGATTCTCTTTTGAAAAACCATAATAGTTAGATTTCTTTGGAGTAATAAGATTATTCCAATTATGATATTCGTGAAAAAAGAATCGTAATAAATGTAAAGAGGGAACATCTTGTATCCAGCATTGTAGAATTTGAACCAAGATTTCTAGATGTACGGGATAGGGTATTAGTATATCTAATACACAATTTAAATGTGAGAATTTGTCCTCAAAAAATGGAAATATTGAATGAATAGATCGTAAATTCTGAGATTTTGGTATTTCTTTTTTTTCCTCGAGGGAGGATACTAATCGCAACGAGAAAGGAATTTCCACAATGACAGCAAAACCCTCTGATATCATTTGAGAATAAAAATTCTTGTTATGCCCAACGAATCTATTTTGGTTAGAATCATTAACAGAATTGATCAAATAATTCTGTTGGTCCATTCGAGTAATTAAACGTTTCACAAGTAATGAGCTAAAATTTTTGTCATAACCTGAAATTTCCGCGGGTTCATAAAAAATTGATCCATTTCCATTTAAACCATGATCATGAGCAAGTACGTAAATATACTCTTGAAAGAGAAGCGGATATAGGAAGTGTTGTTGTTTAGATCTACTTTTTTCTAAATATCCTTTTAATTCTTCCATTTTAAATTATACTTGAACCAGAGACAGGAAGCATTTCTTGGATCAGCAAATGATACATAGTGCGATATGGCCAGAACAAGTATGTATATAAGGTATGTATACAGTAAGAAAAAGTTACCCCGAAAACAGAGAGTCCAGTCCCCAGACCTTCTTCCTATCTTTCCAGATCCAATTGGTTTATGTTCGTTAACAAGAAAAAGAAAAGGTTAAAAATCCTTTATTTTTGCAACCCAATCGCTCTTTTGATTTTGGAATCAATTTTCTTTATCAGAATGCTCTTTCTTTTACACATCCATCTCCACTCTACCCTATCTATAATGGAGAATAGTTAGGATTCATTAAAAAAAGTAATTGATGGTCCACTCACAGGAGAACCCTTTCCCGTATCAGGCACTAATCCATTTTTAACGTCTAATTAGATTAGATCGGGTAACCATTCAAATTAAGAACATAAGCTCGTCGCTTTTTCTTTGCCTAGAACTAGAATTGGAGCCATAAAACTCTATCCATTTATTCACTCGACCAAACGGTAAATGTGAATTCATTTTGTCCCCTTCCTAAAATCAAAGGTTTGTTTTTTATACCGATCCAGTAAGGATGATCTATTCTTAGAGTTCTACATTACTAATTAAATTAATATTAATATAATACGACATGCTATTTTTTCCATTCATTACCTTTCAGGATCAGTCGTGGTCTTATAGACTCTACCAAAAGTCTGGACGAATTCGTTGCTTCATCAAAATGTGTAAAAGATCATAGCCGCACTTAAAAGCCGAGTACTCTACCGTTGAGTTAGCAACCCAAATCCAAATAAATATAAATAAATATATATAATAAATATAATATATAAATAAATATATATAATAATTAAATATATATAATAATAGATATGATCAAAATCAAAATACAAATATATTTTAAAATTCAAATATATTGATTGCACGATCCCACCAAAAAAAATATTGTATTGAAATTTAATTAGCAACAAATTTGAAAAGAAAAAATCTACTACGATTCTATTAATTAAAGTTTTATTTTAATTAAAGAAAACCGGGGCGGATCCAATTAAAATACAACAGATTTCTAGATAAATATTTTATTTAATTTTTTTATCAATTCAAAAAATATTTCATTCATTAATAATTTAATTGAAGTAAAGAACCAATATAACCAGCAGAAATAAGGGTGGGGATAAACAGATCCATTTATTTATGATCGAATTATATTTGTTCAATACACCATTGTCAATATGAATTGCATGTTGAAAAAAAAAAACAAATCAAATTAATTGAATAAATCAAATAAAGACTTGTGTTGGATTGGCACGACATAAAATAAATAAGAAATCAAATAAATAAGAAATGTGGAGAAAAAAATAAGGAAGAAGTAGAGAAAATCTCGGGTTTATTCAATAAATAGAAGTACAATAAGCAAGATTAACTCGTTTTTGTTAGTAAATTTACAAAGCAAGAAAAAGTGGGTATGAATAGAAAAAGAAAAGCAAATGTTGAGTAAAAAATTATACAAAGCTATATACTACTATATACTAGATACTAGGCACTACCTTTTTGTATTTCAAAAATCTTTTGATTAATTCAAATAATTAATTCAAAGTTCTTTAGACAATTAATTCCGCTTTCTTAAAAATATCATGAACAGTTCTTGTGGGTTGAGCTCCCTTTTCAAGAAAATATAGAATAGCCGGAACGTTTGAATAAGTTTGATTCTTTATCGGATCATAAAAACCCACTCTCCGAAGATCTCTTCCTTCTCTTCGGGATCGAACATCAATTGCAACGATTCGATAGATGGCTCATTGGGATAGATAAGTAAAGCCCCCCCCCCCAGAAACGTATAGGAGGTTTTATCCTCGTACGGCTCAAGCAAGAAAGAATGATTCTAAAATGATTGATTCAATTTAATAAAATTAAAATTTTTTTATATTTCATTTTAATATTTATATTTATTTATTTATAAATTTAGAATTAATATTAATAATTAATTAATAATTATATAATTAATTAATAATTATATAAATTATATATATATATATATATAAAATATAAATTATTAAATTATAAATAATAATAATATATAAATAAGAAATATAAATAAGAAATTTGAATAATTAATATTATATATATAATATAAAATTATAATATAAAATTAATATTTATAATAAAATTAATATTTATAATAATATTTATAATATAAAATTAATATTATATTAAAATTAATATTATATAAATTAATAAAATATATATATATAAATAATAAATAAAAAAACAATAATAAATAAAAAAAAATATCAATAGTTATATCATAATTCAATAGTTATATCATAATATAGTGATAATCATAATGGTATAGTGGCAAACTGATCCATAAATAAAATCATGAATTAGACTATGATTGGAATTGTTTTATTTTTCCATAAAGAAAAAACGAAACTTCATTCATTTGTACTCATAACTCAAGTTGGGTAGCTCTAAAAGAATTCGAATAGAAATCCTTAGAATTTATTGAGTCGTCTGTAACCTTTTTTGTTTGTCTCATCTCAAATCTATTTGAATTTTTATTTTATTCCTTATTCTAATTCCTTATTTTGATTCAATTGTTGAGACAGTTGAAAATAGTGTTTCCTTGTTCCGGAATCCTTAATCTTTGCTTTGTTGAATCGTTGGGTTTAGACATTACTTCGGTGATTTGACTCCTTTCAAAACGGCAGCAACATACCCCTTCTTTCTATGGAAAAATTATACGAACGATTGATTCCCTTGTAATACACTTTTGATCAAAATAGTTTTCCCAATTCCAACAAGTTTGACTTTTTGATTTCAAATTGTTAGAATTTGAATCTTTCGATTTCTAAATTGAAGATATATTTACAAAGTTGGTCCAGCTTATTGATTGGCATTAACCCTAGATTCTTCCCCTCGATATGATAAATGAATCATTACTTTCTACTCGAGCTTCATCGTGTACTATTTACTTAATTACTTACAACCCCAAAAAATGGGGTTCCTAGTGGAACAGAACAAACCATGTCGAGCCAAGAGCATCCTCATTTCTATAGAGAATGGTGGATGTAAGAATCCACATAAGTGATCACGTCCTTCAAGTCGCACGTTGCTTTCTACCACATCGTTTCAAACGAAGTTTTACCATAACATTCCTCTAATTTCGAACCGGGATGGAATTGATTCAATATGGAATCATGAATAGTCATTGGCTCAATCGGTACATTTCAGTACATACTTTTTTATCTATTTCCCTTTTATTTATGGATAAAAAAGTCTTTATCCTAAGAAATCTCAGCAAGAAAAAAAATCCAAAAACCCCCTATTTTAACGAAACCCATTTCTATTTTTTACAAAAAAAAAGAGGAAATCGCTGTTGGTTAAGACCTATTTACATCTTCAACAAATTGTTTGGAACGATCAGTCATGAAAAAAAAGAATAAATCAGAACCAGAAGAGTATGATCTTTCCATACTCATCCATCAAATACAATGAACATTTGTTCCCAAGGGTATGGGTAATTATGTATTTTAATTAAAGATTGAATAGAATATAGGAATTTCCTCCCCTGAGTCGCTACATTAACTTACAATTTTTTTATTCATTTGAACCGGTACAAAAGTAAATCGGTCAACATATGTTTGATATTCCTATTTGAATTTTACTCCATCTCAGTTTCATTTTTAGGGGCTTAAATTTAAAACCAGTGATAGAATTATCTCAAAAAACCTCTATTCTTTTGTTTAGTCTCTACATAGACTGTAGAATACCCTATTCACTTACTTTAGGCTTTCACTTTAATAAATGGAGAAATTTTTCGCATTTTGATTCTGAAGAATTGAATTGATCTGGGACGGAAGGATTCGAACCTCCGAATAACGGGACCAAAACCCGCTGCCTTACCGCTTGGCCACGCCCCATTTAGATTTCTATTTGACACTAATAAACATTATTACCTTTTTTGGCATTCGTCCAGACTTAATTCCAGACAATATGACAATAAAAAAAAAATAAATAAAATAAATACATATAGGATATCTTGTTATTCTTGCTGGTATTCGATACATATAGATATAGAATAAAAAATTCAATTCATTGATGATTATATATAATTCAATTAAGATATTGTATGAAAGTGTAATTCCTTGTATTCTCATTTGAAAATGTGAGGATTTTGGATTTGGAGGGAGTTCAAATCAAAGAAAAAGAAGGCTTTTTTACCTACCTTCTTTCTTAATTTTCCCGTATATCAATAATTCAATAAAAACTAAATTATCTACAAAAACAAATATTCGTTTGTTATGCTTAATATCTTTTTTAGTTTAATCTGTATCTGTCTTAATTCTGCCCTTTCTTCAAGCAGTTTTTTCTTCGGGAAATTGCCCGAGGCTTATGCTATTTTCAATCCAATCGTAGACATTATGCCCGTCATACCTGTACTTTTCTTTCTCTTAGCCTTTGTTTGGCAAGCTGCTGTAAGTTTTCGATGAAGTTCTTAATACTATACTGAAAATATTCATGATTTATTCGGTAAAAAAAAATTTTACCAATTATTGATAAGATCATATGAGTCTTACATTACAAATCCTCTATTAAAAAATAGAAATTCTTGTATATTGGATAAGGGAAACGATAAATTTGGATCAGTCCATTTTCCCTTTCGTCCGCCCTTCCGGTAAGCAAGGACTCTATTAGATTAGGTTTTTCCACAATACCTAATTGTTAATATTACAATAACAATTTGGGTAACGAAAAAAATGCGAATCTTAATTACAAATAAATTCATGAATTTTCAAATTCATTCTTTTTTTTTAGATTTAGAAAAAAAAAACACTTAATTATAATTAAAAGAATTTGTTCTTTATTTTTTTTCATATTTTGGTATCATGTCAAATCAAAATAGTACATGTGTTACAACAAAACTCAAATGGATAATCTATTCCCTTTTACCCCAAAAATGATCTTATCTTGGAGATTGTGTAATGCTTACTCTCAAACTCTTCGTTTATACAGTAGTGATATTCTTTGTTTCTCTCTTCATTTTTGGATTCTTATCTAATGATCCAGGACGTAATCCTGGGCGCGAGGAATAAAAGACTAGGAGGTTTTTTTTTATCATTTTTCCTTGCGTTTTCTGAATATTTTTTTATGTATTCCATACATTTAACTATGATAAAATAAAACAAGGGATCGCGATTTTTCGAATTCAAAAGTATCAAGTGACCAGAGAAAGCGGAGAAAGAGGGATTCGAACCCTCGGTACGAATAACTCGTACAACGGATTAGCAATCCGCCGCTTTAGTCCACTCAGCCATCTCTCCTAATTTGGAATTGGGATTTTTTATGTTTATGTGACACTTAAAGTAACGATTGATTGATGAAAATCTGCCTTACTTTTTAATAATACTTATTTATTAATATTAAACTTTTTTTTATTAATTATTAATATTAAATTTTTTAGATTATTAACTTTTTAAATAAATTATTTATTATAATATAATACTTTTTTTATTATATTATATGTTTATATGTTTTTATTATATTATATGTAACTAACATATTAAATATTATATGATATGGTAATTATTAACATATAAATATTAACATAACAAATATATAATAAATATTATGCAACATAAATATTATACAACAAAAAAAAAGTATATAACACATGAGTTGAATAAATTTATAAGATAAGTTAAATAAAATAATAGACTAAGGCCAATATTTAGGACTAATATATATTTCAATTTTTCAATATTGAAATATTTTCTATTTATAATTATATTTTTCTATTTATAATTATATATAAATATTTTATAATTATATATAAATTATATAAATATTATATCTAATAAATAATAGAATATATAATTATATATAATAAATAAAATAATATAATTATATATAATAAATAATTATATATAAATTATATATAATAAATATTATATATATTATATAATTATATATATTATATATAAGTATAAGGTAAATAAAATATAATATATGTAAATATATAAGGATAATAATTAATATAAATATAAGGATAATAATGATAATAATATAAATATAAGGATATAAGATAAGGCTAAGTTATAAAATAAGGGTAAATAAGATATCTATGAATTTAGAATTTACCAACAATTAAATTTTGATAACGATAATAATTTAAAACGGATATTTCAAATAGAAAAATACCTTACTTTTTTTATACAAAATTTTTTATTTTATTTCCACGGCCTGGCTAGTACCTAGCTAGGCCATTACTCCAATTGATCATTCATAAATCAATTTATTTAGAATATTCTAATTCTATTATATTCAATTAGAATATTATTTATATTCTATTCAATTATATTATTTATATTCTATTCAATTAGAATATTCTAATTCTATTATATTTAGTTTAGTTCTATTATATTTAGAATATTCTAATTCTATTATATTCAATTTATTATAATAAATAATATTTTTAATTTATTATAATAAATAATATTTTTTAAAATTCAATTTATTTAATATTTTGTATTTATTTTAATTATTTATTTTATATTTTAATAAATATTTATTAATTTATAATTTAAAAATTAATTAAAAAAAAAATTAGAATATAATATCTAAAATTAGAATATATAATATAAAATATTTGATTTATTAAAATATAAAATATAAGATTATTTAGAATTAAATATTATTTAATTAAATATTATTTATAAAATTAGATTAAATATTAAATTTAAATATTATAAAATAAAATGTATATATTATATATATATATTATATATATATATAAATATAAATGAAATATATATATATAAATTATATATATTATATATAATATATTATATATATATATAAATATAAATATATATATATATAAATGAAAAATATATAAAAATATATATATATAAAAAATATATATATATATAAATGAATATAATATAATATTCAATTTAACTTAACTTACTTAACTTATATAACTTATAACTTAAGTTATTTACTTATTAACTTAAGTTATTTATACTTATTAACTTAAGTTATTTACTTATTAAATTTAAATTTAAATTTAAATTAAAGTAACAAAATTTGTTTGATCTGAAGACTTAAGATACATCTAATTGATCAAAATTCATAAGATCTGGCACTCAAAAATTTGGAAAATAAAGGTGGAGTTCCGGATTCTTGTAGAATTCTTTTTTATGTCCAACTTCAATAGCTCCTTCAAGTCAAAACTATCAGCAACGACTTACCATGAAAAGTATAACTCATTATTTTATAGTTAAATAAGCTTTACTCATCTATTTGGGATTTTATCAAGTCCCTATCAAAACAGAATATGTGTCAAGATTCAAATTTTCATCATTCTGATACTATCTTTAGAATGTCTCATTCTTTGTTCGACAAATAGTTCATTAATATACAATAATTATATTGTAGCGGGTATAGTTTAGTGGTAAAAGTGTGATTCGTCCTATTAACAACTTAAATAGTTAAAGGGTCTTTCAGTTAATATTCCAAAAAGAAACTTTATTTCTTAAAAAGGTTAATCCTTTACCTCTTAATGTTACATTTGAGGAAAAATAGAAATTCTCGTGATTTGTATCCAAAGGCCAGTCATTTTTTAATTGACTAAAAAACATTGGATCATATGGAATCGCGAAGCATAATTTTTTTTGAGTTGATTCAACTCTTCCAATTGAATGAGTATAAGTAAAGGGATCCATGGATGAAGATAAAAAGTTTATTTCTAATCGTAACTAAATCTTCAATTTTTGTATTAAAAAGGGGATTGAAGCCAAACAGCTAGAAAATGGTGGCTTTGGTTTACTAGAGCCATCGACATTTTGTTTCAGCTCGGTGGAAACAAAATTCTTTTTTTTCCTCAGGATTCCGCGAATCGAAATAAGGAACGAAGTAACTAGACAGATTTAGTAGAATTTTCCTCTTCTAGAAGGATCATCTATAAAGCGAGTAAGAAAAGCTGACATGGATGTTATGGATCTCATTTTTCAGATTTATGATGACTCCCTTTTCATACAGCATAATTTTTTTATATTTTTTCTTCTTGTATGCCTTAGATCTGGGAACACATCGATCTTCCATAAAGGAGCCAAATGAAACAAAAATTTCATGTTCGGTTCTGAATTAGAGACGTTCAAAATGATCAACCAACGTCGACTATAACCCCTAGCCTTCCAAGCTAACGATGCGGGTTCGATTCCCGCTACCCGCTCTATATCACTTTTATACATCCATCATTGATTCAAATGTGCATTCTTATTTGCCAAAACCTTCCGCATGCAATCCAATTCTTGTCTTGTTTTGTTTTTATCCGGATAAAAGAAAAAAAAAAAGAAAACAGGAATGAAAAGCAAGCAGCGTCCATTGTCTAATGGATAGGACAGAGGTCTTCTAAACCTTTGGTATAGGTTCAAGTCCTATTGGACGCAATTTATTTCCATCTATTTTTTTTTAGATTGTTATGCCAAAAACTTATTTGTTTGAATAAAAATTCGAATCAGAGACATTTCTCAATGATTACTCTTGTATTAAGAATAAGAGTAATAGAATAAAAGTCATAATTTTAGGTTTGCTCCTGAAGTAGAAACAATTCGATCTGTTCCTGAATGGCCTCCTTCAAAAGGGCTTCTGCTTTCTCGGTGAATGTCTTGGTGGAAGATATAAT